CCACGACATCGGGTTTTGGAGACCCGCGTTCTACCGAACTGAACTAAGAGCGCTTTCTTATGCTTATGACAGGGGATACAACTGTACTGTAAAGAAATCTACCCCAATGCATCTTGCATACATATAGTATAAAAAACGGAAAATTATGTACAATTTGAATCGTTCTCAATTAATCCTCGTTACTGTCCATAGAAGAAGTAATAGGTAGGGATGACAGGATTTGAACCCGTGACATTTTGTACCCAAAACAAACGCGCTACCAAGCTGCGCTACATCCCTTTTTTTTTTCAAATTGTTGGGCAGTCTCATTCTACAAAATACCTGTCTTGTTTTCCATATCTTCATTTTTTCCTCCATCTATATACAATTTTCTTATCATTTCTTCTCTTCCTTTTGGTTTCATATAAGAAAATCTTATACATATCATAAATATAAGAATTATATACATCTGAAACCTAACGTATAAAAAAGTTTTATCAGTAATGTTCAGGAACAGGGGATTAGATGAAAATCTAATCTATTGATTAATTGTACATATCTATTTTAGCATTTAGTTCGGAATTCTGTGTAAAATAAATACAAATGATCTTGAACTACAACATCTGACCATATACACATATGTATTACAATCCATAGGAAAGGAGGATTTTCAATGCGAGATATAAAAACATATCTCTCCGTAGCACCTGTGCTAAGTACTCTATGGTTTGGGTCTTTAGCAGGCCTATTGATAGAGATTAATCGTTTATTCCCGGATGCCTTGTCATTCCCATTTTTTTGATTCTAGTTATTGATTATGTGAAGAAATGAATAAAATTAGAGATACAATTCTACATGACTCAAATTTCGAATTTCCTCCCTCCTTTTTCAGTTCTTTCATTTCAGTTCCTTAGCTTTAGGATAGGGAGAAAAGAAAAAAAGTGTATGGAACCTCAACAAAAATGTGATAGATCGAAGATCGAATTTGGGAGACCTAAAATTTAAATGTGGATCCAGTCTAGGGAGGGTTCCGCGAAATCATAGCATAGAAAGAAGATACTTAAATTAAATAAGAATAATAATTTAGTGGATTTAGGATAGGAACAATTGATAGTTAGAAAGAAATTGTATTACTTAATTATTACTTCATAAAATTATTATTTTATTACTCTATAAAATATAAAATTAAAATTTTTACTTAATTACATTAATATTAATTTTTAAATTTGAATAAATAAGAATTTAATGATAATTGCAACGAAATTTTTAGAAAATTCCATTTCTAGTTAGTAACTTCTATTTAATTTATTTTTGTTTTCTTCTTCTTCTTCAGCTCGGATCGAAAATGTAAGAGTTAAGCCGATACAAAATTCAAAGGGGGTTTATGGCTAAGGGTAAGGATGTAAGAGTTATAGTTATTTTAGAATGTACCAGTTGTGCCCGAAATGATGTCAATAAGGAATCACCGGGTATTTCTAGATATATTACTCAAAAGAATCGACACAATACGCCTGGTCGATTAGAATTGAGAAAATTTTGTCGCTATTGTCACAAGCATACGATTCATGGGGAAATCAAGAAATAGATTGAACGGAACACATGTGTTCTTTTCAAGTCAAAGAAGAAAAAGAGCTTAACATATATTTAATTTTCATTTTTAATATAGAATATGAATAATGTGTATACATTATGCATACAAATCAAAGCCTATTTTGGTAGGATCTGAAGTAAATAAAATAAAGAAATAGAATTTTAGAGATAAGGAATAAACCATGGATAAATCCAAACAATCTTTTCGTAAATCCAAGCAATCTTTTCGCAAATCCAAACGATCTTTTCGTAGGCGTTTGACCCCAATTAGATCGGGGGATCGAATCGATTATAGAAACATGAGTTTAATTAGTCGATTTATTAGTGAACAAGGGAAAATATTATCTAGACGGGTGAATAGATTGACTTTGAAACAACAACGATTAATTACTATTGCTATAAAGCAAGCCCGTATTTTATCTTTGTTACCCTTTCTTAATAATGAGAGACTATTTAAGAATAAAAAATCGGAGTCGATCCCCCGAACTCGAATTACTCGTCCTAGAAAAAAAAAATAGACATACTCCTCGATTGACTCCAAACTCCAATCGTAACTCAAGCTCAGATGTGTTTTTTGTTCGAAAAGGCCTAGAATCTATAAGAGTGGGTTCCGGTGTTAAAAGAAAAAAAAATTCCCATTTTTTTTAAACATGTTCGTTCGTTCCTATTACTTATTTTTTTTTTTTTTTTTTTTTTTTTTAAGTGATTTTTATTCTATCTTCCCGGAGAAGTCACTCCGGGGAATTCTGTTTCGTTTCAATCATTCCTTTACTGTACATGACTTTATAATCTACTTTATTTGAATTTGATTTGATGATCTTGTTGGAAATCATGTAAAGATAATTCTTATTTGATATAGCTATTTGTGCAGGTATTTTACGATTAAGAAGCAATTGCTTCTTGTACAGATTATGTATTAATCTACTATAACTATACAATACCGACTTTTCGCGAGTTATTGCATTTATCCGAGTGATCCACAAACGACGAAAATCCCTCTTTTGCCTGCCTCTATCTCGATGAGAGGAAGCCAAAGCTCTAATTTTTTGTTGAGTAATCGTTCGAATAAGTCTCGAATGAGCCCCTCTAAAGGTTGACGCAAAAAAACGAATTTTTGTTCGACGTCTACGAGCTATATATCTCCGTCTAACTCTTGTCATTGAATCAAATTAAACCTTAATGAATAACTAATTGATTTCTATTCTTTCAGCCATCCTTTTATCCCCCTTGGTCGATGAATAACAAAACGGATTATTCCGATATATAAAATATGAATTCGAATGGCTTTTGCTACTATAACCTTCCTTACCACCATTTTTTATTCCTTTCGGGCATTTCACCTGAAAATAATAAATTCTAATGATACTAAAAAAAGTGGGTTCCTTCGTTTCTATGGTTATTTCTTAAACGGCGAGGTCCTCTCTATACACCGGAGCTTCTTCTTTCATTTAATCAATTCTTCTTTCATTTAATCAAATGGTATTGTGAACTTGTATAGTTCACACTCTTTGGCTCTACCCATCAATTATCAATTATAGAGTAATAGCTCTTTTCACAATAAGAGTTATCTATACAGTAACGGCATTTAATTAGGAAAGTTGGCTAGGTAGCTGACCCTCTTAGTCCGTTCTTTTAACAATGGGAGCATAATCTTTTTGCTTCTTATGATACCATTTCCTCCGCTTAATGGATAACTATTTACTACCTATGGGGAATTGCTTTTCATCTCAAATTTAGGTGATTGGATTTACACCAATGGAAACCATAAATTCCATACACAATACACAATATAGATATATGAAAAATCTTTTCCATTTACTCTATTCATTGGTGCCGTTCAGTAATACTGGAAAAATTTTATGATTTGTATTTGTTCGAACTCATGATCTGAACGAGTCGCACATACACCCTAGTACATGTTCCTCGACGCTGAGGACATTCTCTAAGAGCGGGAGATTTCGTAACATTTCTTATTGGCTGTCTTGCATTTCTAATAAGTTGTTTAATAGTTGGCATGTCGTATATATATATATACGTTGTATATATAATTAGAAATTAGAATGGAATGGGTTGGTTTAGATCGATCTTAACCTGAGAATTAATCTGATAATTAATGATTATCTATTTTTTCTATTCAATATAAAATCACAGAAAATTAAATTACGGTTTGAAATAGATTTACAATAAAAAATCCTCGAAATCCTCAGGATCCGCCCCTACAAGATCAACAATGCCGTGAGCTTGGGCTTCTGTTGCTGACATAAAAATATCTCTTTCCATGTCTTGGGCTACAACCCAAAGAGGCATACCTGTTCTTTGTACATAAACCTTTGTGAGGGTTTCGCGAAGTTTCACTATCTGTCTCGTTTCCCTGAAAAAGTCCCCTGATCTTCCGTCATAAAAAGAACTAGCAGGTTGATGAATCATAATCCTAACCTAATGTTATTGATATAACAGGTTCTTCTATCTCGCATGATTGGGCTAAATTAAAGGATAAAAAAAATAAAAAGAAGAAAATGGAATTGAACAACCGTACGGGCATTTCTATGTTGCATACGGCTCCGCAATGGAATTTACTTTATTCTTCTCTTCTATGTCTATCGAAGAAATATAATTTATCTGATTCAGATCGTTGAATTATCCATTTACCACCCTTCCTTTCGTAGGAGTAAAAAATACTATGATGGTTCTGTTGCTTTATATAGATATCTATATCTTATCTATGATTTAGCAATCCCAAAGTTCCCTTCTGATACGATCAAATAAGGAAAATTTATTTTTTTTTCGTACTCTTTCATAAGATGAATATCAAAAAGAGACTTCTAGTGTGGAAGAAAAAAAGTTTGTGACGCTGAAATGTACTCCCGACACATAAAATCAACAAATCGGAAATACCCTTTGTTTCATACTACTATCTCGATACAAAATCTCATGTTATGAAAAAACAATAAAATAAAATAATGGTTTGTTTAGATCGAACTCGAAGTGCCATGCTATTATTACTTATTATTCATATTCAATATGGCGAAGGCATAGTGTTTCTTTTTTTTTTCAAATCAAAACTCATTGGCGCCGAGCGTGAGGGAATGCTAGACGTTTGGTAATTTCTCCTCCGACCAGGATGAAAGATGCCATTGAAGCGGCTATTCCCATGCATATTGTATGCACGTCGGGCGTCACAAATTGCATAGTATCAAAAATAGCTATTCCTGATATTACCCATCCGCCGGGAGAGTTTATAAATAAATAAAGATCCCTAGTCTGATCTTCTATACTGAGATATACCATGAGACCAACAATAGTATTCGAGATCTCCTCCTTGACCTCTTGTCCTAAAAAAAGTAATCTTTCTCGATAAAGTCGGTTGATTAGGACAAAATCCTATCCTTTAGTCCTTTAGGAGCCGTACACGCACCTTTGGATGCATACGGTTCAAAATCAAAATGAAATGGAGAAAAAAGAATCAATGTGTCGATTCTTGTTCTATTTCTTTTTTCTTTAACTTAATAGGTTTTTCTAAAAAAAACGTTTTTCTTCCATTTTTCAAAAAACATGAGATGTGTTCTCGCTTCCTTACCTATAAAAAAAGAATTTATTGAACTTATAGAAATTGAACTAATCTCTCTCATTGATGTATTATTTCATCGATATTCAAATCACGATGCAATTTTCTTGTTCCTGAATGGGCCCTTGCAATTCTTTTAGGTTCATGTTCTACTCCGGGAAAAGATCTGTCCGAATTTTATTTGCACATATAGGGCAAATAATCTCAGTACCACTTCTTTTTTTTTCAATTCGTTTCATGTCTTTTCCCAACTCAACTATTTGATGTATTCATCATGCTATTCTGTTGGTTATTGGTTGGACGTTTGAAATCACTCTTATAGTAACTCATCTTACTTATAATAATATAGTAAGGATAAGAATCCTTTATAATACAAGTAATAATCATACATATATTACCGATTTGGTATTTTCTGAACGGAGCCTGAATACTTTATTTTTATTTTTCCAAGTGAACCATAAATCCTCCTAATTGATAATATGGATCCCAAAATGCAAATATAAATAAATTGATCTAATTACACTTCACGCTCCGAATGATTGATGCTTCCCTCAATACAATATTTCTTGGGCGAAACAGAGGATATCTCGATCGGGGGAGAAAACGGGTAAATTCCATATGACTCAATATGTCTGACAAGTCGCACTATAACTCAACCCAAGTTGCATCTTCCTCTCCGGGATTCCGAAAAGGTACTTTTGGAACACCAACGGGCATTAATTTAAAGACAAAATTGAGTACTATACTTCGCGTTAATATGGAAACGTAACAATGGCTTTATCATCTTTATCTCTTTTTCTCTTTATTGTATTTTATACATAGATTTTTATACATAGATTGAAAGGTTTATATTGAAAGGTTTATAGAGTAAGACAGAATGAATAAAGAGAAAATTTAACTAACGTATCAATCGTTGGAATGATAAACAAGTATCTATGTATTTGTTTCCCGAAAGTAGGAGTAATCCTCCCATTGCGTATTGGTACTTATCGGGTATAGAATAGATCCGCTTCTCTTTGTTCTTACGAACAGAATTTTTCCCTTATTTTCAATGGAACGGAATAAATATTAACCTTTTCTCATACAGAATCTACTGAAAAGTTAGGTACATAGTATAGTCTTTTCCAATTCCAATGCGATAAAATAAAGTGACATAGTGTCTAGTTTTTTTTTGATAAAGGGGTATTTCCATGGGTTTGCCTTGGTATCGTGTTCATACTGTCGTATTGAATGATCCTGGTCGATTACTTTCGGTCCATATAATGCATACAGCCCTAGTTGCTGGTTGGGCCGGTTCGATGGCTTTATACGAATTAGCGGTTTTTGATCCCTCTGACCCCGCTCTCGATCCAATGTGGAGACAAGGTATGTTCGTTATACCCTTCATGACTCGTTTAGGAATAACCAATTCGTGGGGTGGTTGGAGTATTTCAGGGGGAACTATAACGAATCCAGGTATTTGGAGTTATGAAGGTGTGGCAGGGGCACATATTGTGTTTTCTGGTTTGTGCTTCTTGGCAGCTATCTGGCATTGGGTGTATTGGGACCTAGAAATATTCTGCGATGAACGTACGGGCAAACCTTCTTTGGATTTGCCTAAGATCTTTGGAATTCATTTATTTCTCTCAGGGTTGGCTTGCTTTGGTTTTGGCGCATTTCATGTAACAGGTTTGTATGGTCCTGGAATATGGGTGTCCGATCCTTATGGACTAACCGGAAAAGTACAACCTGTAAGTCCTGCATGGGGCGCGGAAGGCTTTGATCCTTTTGTTCCCGGAGGAATTGCCTCTCATCATATTGCAGCGGGTACATTGGGCATATTAGCGGGCTTATTCCATCTTAGTGTCCGTCCGCCTCAACGTCTATACAAAGGATTGCGTATGGGCAATATTGAAACTGTACTTTCCAGTAGTATCGCTGCTGTTTTTTTTGCAGCTTTCGTTGTTGCTGGAACTATGTGGTATGGTTCAGCAACAACTCCAATCGAATTATTTGGTCCCACTCGTTATCAGTGGGATCAAGGATACTTTCAGCAAGAAATATACCGAAGAGTTAGCACCGGACTAGACGAAAATCTAAGTTTATCGGAAGCTTGGTCTAAAATTCCCGAAAAATTAGCTTTTTATGATTACATTGGTAATAATCCGGCAAAAGGGGGATTATTCAGAGCAGGGTCAATGGATAACGGGGATGGAATAGCTGTTGGATGGTTAGGGCACCCTGTCTTTAGAGATAAAGAAGGGCGCGAGCTTTTTGTACGTCGTATGCCTACTTTTTTTGAAACATTTCCGGTGGTTTTGGTGGATGGAGACGGAATTGTGAGAGCCGATGTTCCTTTTAGGAGAGCAGAATCAAAGTATAGTGTTGAACAAGTAGGTGTAACTGTTGAGTTCTATGGTGGCGAACTCAATGGAGTCAGTTATAGTGATCCTGTGACTGTTAAAAAATATGCTAGACGTGCCCAATTAGGTGAAATTTTTGAATTAGATCGGGCTACTTTGAAATCTGATGGCGTTTTTCGTAGCAGTCCAAGGGGTTGGTTCACTTTTGGTCATGCTACGTTTGCTTTGCTCTTCTTTTTCGGACACATTTGGCATGGCGCTAGAACCTTGTTCAGAGATGTTTTTGCTGGTATTGATCCAGATTTGGATGCTCAAGTGGAATTTGGAGCATTCCAAAAAATAGGAGATCCAACTACAAGGAGACAAGTAGTCTGATACAAGATTGCTCTGGTATCTTTCGCCTCTTTTTTTTATTTGACATAGGGTTAGAGTACTTAAGAAATCTTGACTTGAATCACTATCTTTTCTTTTCCTTTTCTTTATCTTTATATTTTATACTATATGGTAAATGATGCCAAATGAATAGGTGTGGAAGCTATAATTGTAAACCACGATCGAATCTATGGAAGCATTGGTTTATACATTCCTTTTAGTCTCTACTTTAGGGATAATTTTTTTCGCTATCTTTTTTCGAGAACCGCCTAAGGTTCCAACTAAAAAAGTAAAATAATTTTTCATTATTTCAATTGAAGTAATGAGTCTCCCTACCCTATATGGGAGACTCATTACTTCAACTAGTCCCCGTGTTCTTCGAATGGATCTCTTAGTTGTTGAGAGGGTTGCCCAAAAGCGGTATATAAGGCGTACCCAGTAAAGCTTACAAGTAAACCAGATATAAAGATGGCGATTAGGGTTGCTATTTCCATTTTTAGACAATTTCAAGATCACAATACAATGGATCTATAATAAGATCGTTTATTTACAACTACAACGAAATGGTATACAAAGTCAACAGATCTCAACCAATGATTAAATAAATAGGATTTATGGCTACACAAACCGTCGAGGATAGTTCTAGATCTGGGCCAAGACGAACTACCGTAGGGAATTTATTGAAACCACTGAATTCGGAATATGGTAAAGTAGCTCCGGGCTGGGGGACTACACCACTAATGGGGGTCGCTATGGCCCTATTTGCGGTATTTCTATCTATTATTTTGGAAATTTATAATTCTTCCGTTTTACTGGATGGAATTGCAATGAGTTAACTTTAATAAGAACTATGAAGTACTAGTAAAAAAAAAATTACTTTACTTAAACTTAAAACTTTGATTTCTAGACCATTCTGGTAGTTCGACCGTGGAATTTATTTGTTTCGGTATCTCCGGAATATGAGTGTGTGACTTGTTATAATTGATCCTATTAATAATACAGAGAATAGTTCTGTCATCTCTATCAAGATGAGTCTATTTCGTCGGATAATTATTCTAGTATCTGGAACACGAAATCCATGTAATATAGAATAGATCAAGAAAAGAAATACAAAAACTATGATTCATAACTAATATTCGGACCTCGAAACCGGACTCCAAAAATTTCAAATAAATATTTCCTAAATCAAACGATTTTTCTTCTTTCAGACTTACTTTTTTTTTTACCGAAGGACAACTCCTTTTCTAGATCTAGATTTTGTTGAGTCATAACATACATTCATTGAATAAGTGATTATGAAAGTGTTCTTACTCAGAGAACCCTTGAGTTTAGCTTGGCTTGAGGCTTGGCTTTATTAAATCATCGTGGTTCTAGTATGAATCTGGAGTTTCAATTGATTCATGGGATCTCAACAAGTGAATTCCTATACCAAATATATATAATAGTTAAAAAAGATAAATAAATAGTTAAATAAGAGTCAATACACATTACAAAAAAACAAGAAATCAAATTAAAAATAAATAGGAAAGAGAAGATTCAAGAGGCCTGTAATAATCAACATCAAAAAAGACGTATGAGCCAACTTGATATTTTTAGGCCTTATCATACAAAAAATACAAAGAATAGATTTCCAATTTTTTTTTACTTCGTATCTTTGGGTCGGAGTAAATCAAGCGGCTAAGCTAAGAAGTTTTGAACTTTCTATTACATATCTGTTGAAATCAACATTTGTATGTTTCTGCTTGAGCCGTACGAGATGAAATTCTCATATACGGTTCTCCGAGGGGAGTTTCTTGGTTTTGGGTTACCTATCTCAATAAAGTATATGATTGGTTTGAGGAACGTCTCGAGATTCAAGCGATTGCAGATGATATAACTAGTAAATATGTTCCTCCTCATGTCAACATATTTTATTGTTTAGGGGGGATCACACTTACTTGTTTTTTAGTACAAGTAGCTACAGGTTTTGCTATGACTTTTTACTACCGTCCAACTGTTACAGAGGCTTTTTCATCTGTTCAATACATAATGACTGAGGCCAACTTTGGTTGGTTAATCCGATCAGTTCATCGATGGTCGGCTAGTATGATGGTTCTAATGATGATTCTTCACGTATTTCGTGTGTACCTTACAGGTGGATTTAAAAAACCCC